TGCAACTATTCATTTTGAAACCATCTCCATACTAATTAATAGAGTGGTAGAAAGAGCACCAATGTTGCGCCCGAACTTCAAACAATTTAGCTTTAACCATGTTTTGCTTAGGGTCTCATATTATTGGTTGATAGAGAATCAAAGTTTATTTACCAATGAATCGCGAAATGCTATGGTTCGTACATATGATTTCTGAATTTATTCAGAAGTAATTCGCGAGATCGTGCACCTTTCTTTCCTAATTATAAAGAATAAAGTGCAGCTGGTTAGATCCAGCTTATTCTTGAAATAAACAACTCGCACACACTCCCTTTCCAAAAAAAATCAATACACCAAGGACTACACTTAGATTTATTGGATTTGTTGCTAAAATATCGGTATTAAATCCGAAACTCCCGGCGGATGGCCAGCGACCCAAGGAAACGAAAGAATCGGTTACATTTTTCATAGGATCTCCTCTTATAGATAGGACTGACTAAATCGAACAGAGTTCTTTTTGTATTACTTCGCCCTTTTTTTTTATTTGATTGATTTTTTTATTAATTTTCTTAATATTTTAAAATTTTTATTTCAATAAGAAAATTGAAATACTTGTTAGAATTGGGTCTCAGGTCGCATATCAATTGCGAAATACCTCATTTGTTGCAACGCTTCCTAAAAAAAGGGGGTTCCATTGGACTGAGAACGGGAAGGAAGAAAGCGAGTGGATCCGCTAATTCCTGATCCTCAAATTAGTCCTTCCCACGGGGTATTATCTCTAAGTTAAAACTATTGTAGGAGTGAAATTGTTATTGTAGGAGTGAAATCTTGATATAATTCGAAAAATCAAGCGGCAAATCCAAGGTAATAAAATAAGAAAGACAAAACAAAAAACTTTACAAATTTATAGGATTAAACAAAGGGATTTGCAAATAAAAGTGCTAATGCCACGACCAGTCCATAAATTGTTAAAGCTTCCATAAAAGCCAGACTAAGCAATAAAGTACCTCGTATTTTACCCTCTGCCTCTGGTTGTCTTGCGATACCTTCTACAGCTTGGCCCGCAGCAGTACCTTGACCAACTCCAGGTCCAATAGAAGCCAGCCCTACAGCCAATCCAGCAGCAATAACGGAAGCAGCAGAAATCAGTGGATTCATGGTAAGCTCCTCGCATAAAAATAAAGAAATGGTTAATGATACAAGCAACCAATGAATTATGACTTATTATTCCATTACTAAGATCCACCCAATCCAGTCGAAATAACTATGAACTACAAATTAAATTAATGAGATTATTGAATCGTATAAGCAGAACTGCTTCGATCTCGCGTTTTCCTATCCAGGGAGTCTTTATCAATCCATAATCAATGCAGAAGGACCTAGTTCTTCCGTTTCATTTATTTGTTCCGAACCATTCATTCTTTCAATTCTGCACTCTTTCTCTTCTATATGCTATGCTTGATTTCATCTGTTTATTCATTCGGCCCAGACGAAACGGAAGAACTTCTATTGTAATTCCTATCTAAATTCACGGTGGGGTAGAAAAGCCAATAAGATATATGGATAGTTCATATATAACTAGTAAATATCTAATATCACATATACATGGCTTTCTTCCATAACGTAAACAAAAAATTCACATCTAATATTCAACCCGATTCTAGAATCATTCTTTGAAACATACAGAAGAGTTGGCTTATAATTAAATAACATATACCCAGTTTGACCCCATCCCTAACCCATTTTTTATGAATCTCATTTGTAAATTATTGGTTTCCTTTTCTTTATCATTATCCCGATCCCGCATTAATACAAGCATGAATACAAACTGACGAATTCATTAGTCTGACTGACTCCTTCCATATCAATACAATATCCATATTAGAGATCCAATTAATTGCATGCAATTAATTCAAATTTTGATCAATCATTGAATTGACTGAAATCAAATGAAATGGGATGGGAATAGTTTCATAGAACACTTTTTTTATCGCACATCGGAACCGGATAACAATTCTTATCTTATCCAAATTATGATTAGGTATGAATCGTAATCAATATTGTGATTGACTGAACAAATAGAAATAGAATATTGGGGGAGTATGACATAAGTGGCCCCAACGGAAATCTTAGGAAAAAGATCCTTTAGATCTCGTTCATTCCTTTTTGTTGACAATTGAATTCCAAAATATCGTAATCTTTTTACTAGTACTCTAAATCATATATATATATATATATATACCCTTGTATCTATTCTGTTCCAAAATAGCTTATTTGAACCTGAACCGCCTATACAGCGTTGGGATAAATAAAAAAGCATATTTTGAAAGATAGTCAATGATGACCCTCCATGGATTCCCCTATATAAGCCGCGGCTAAAGTTGCGAAAATAAGAGCTTGAATACCACTTGTAAATAATCCAAGGAACATGACAGGTATAGGAACTACTGAAGGTACTAAAGAAACAAGAACAACAACTACTAATTCATCAGCCAATATATTACCAAAAAGTCGAAAACTAAGCGATAAGGGTTTTGTGAAATCTTCTAGGATGTTAATTGGTAAAAGTATTGGAGTTGGTTGAATATATTTACCGAAATAACCCAATCCTTTTTTTGTAAGACCTGCATAGAAATAGGCTACTGACGTAGGTAAAGCTAAAGCAACAGTAGTATTTATATCATTCGTGGGTGCGGCTAACTCCCCATGAGGTAACTGTATTATTTTCCAAGGTAAAAGAGCACCCGACCAGTTGGAAACAAAAATAAATAAGAACATAGTTCCAATAAAAGGAACCCATGGACCGTATTCTTCTCCAATTTGAGTTTTGCTCAAGTCTCGAATGAATTCAAGGACATATTCGAAGAAATTCTGACCGTCGGTTGGAATGGTTTGTGGATTCCGAACAGCTATAGTAGCAGAACCTAATAAGATAGCAATTACGAACCAAGAAGTAATAAGTACTTGGGCATGGACTTGGAAACCTCCTATTTGCCAATAGAAATGTTGGCCTACTTCTACACCGGATATATCGTATAACCTTTTTAATGTGTTGATGGAACATGGTAGAACATTCATATTGCTTGCCCTCTGACAGAAATAGAACTTAAAAAGGAATTATTTTGATTCAATTATCTCTTTATCGATTCGCCTACTTTAACTGTATATTTCGGATACCAAGTAATTACATAATATCCCCGGGAATTTTTATCTTTTATATTCAGGATGGATATAGTATAGTAACCGATTCCATAAATCGATGGAATTGACGAAGTAATTGACTTATCTTATTATTAATCAACGATTTCTTATATAGCTATAACGACCCTCACAAATTGCAGATACTAATTTGTTAAGAATTAATCGAATTGAAGCTATAGCGTCATCATTGGCTGGAATCGAAATATCTGCAAGATCTGGGTCACAATTTGTATCGATTAAACAAATTGTTGGAATTCCCAAAGTAACACATTCTCGAAGAGCCGTATATTCTTCTTGCTGATCAACGATGATTACAATATCAGGCAACCCCGTCATATAGTTGATGCCACCCAGATATGTTTGCAAGTGAGATAATTGTCTCTTCAACATTGCTGCATCTCGTTTCGTAAGACGGTTAAGTCTTCCCGTCTTTTGTTCCGCTCTCAAGTCCCTGAACTTATGAAGTCTTGTTTCTGTAGTGGACCAATTTGTTGACATACCACCGAGCCATTTTTTATTAACATAATGACATCGAGCCCTTATTGCAGCCGATGCTACTGAATCAGCTGCTTTATTTTTTGTACCAACGATTAAGAATTGTTTTCCCCTACTTGCTGCATCAAAAACTAAATCACAAGCTTCTGATAAAAAACGAGCAGTTCTAGTAAGATTTGTAATATGAATACCTTTACGCTTTGCAGAGATGTAAGGTGCCATTCTAGGATTCCACTTCCTAGTACCATGACCAAAATGAACTCCTGCTTCCATCATTTCTTCCAGATTTATGTTCCAATACCTTCTTGTCATTTCTCCCCACACTTCCTCTTTTTTTTTTACGAGGTACCCTGAAAAAAATGTTCCGATGGAACCTTTCTACCGGAAATTGAGCGGTAATACACGGTCCAAGCCATTAATTCCTTTCTATTCATTTTTTTTTTTTTAACAAAAGAAGGGAAGGGACCGGCTAGTTAAATTATAAATTAAAAGGATGATCGCTCTTAGGAATCAGTAAATCCTGTAAATGATTGTTCTGATGTATCGTGGAAATTTTTGGAGATGCAAGAATCCAATAATTTTTTGTGGCGGAACAAAATATCTCTGATGCCCCCCTCGAATAGATTCTTCTTTTCGATTTCCAAAGAAATGTTGCTGTGTTGGCTTAAACGGTGCACTAATCCTTTGAATCCGGTACCAACGGGTATCACACCCCCCAGAACAACATTTTCTTTCAGGCCTTTCAACCAATCGATACGACCTCGTAGAGCGGCTTTTGCTAAAACTCGAGCAGTTTCTTGAAAACTCGCTTCAGATATGAAACTTTGAGTATTCAGAGACGCTCGCGTTATGCCCAATAAGACGGCTCGGTAACAGATCGTTTCTTCCAAAGCGCGCCCCGTTCGTTCCGCTCGCAACAATCCAATGAATTCACCTGGTGAAAAAACATTAGACATTCCATCTTCTGAAACCAACACTCTTGATGTTATTTGACGTACAATAATTTCTATATGCCTATTATGTATCTGCACTCCTTGGGATCGATAAACTTTTTGAATTTTATTAACCAAAGATATACGACTTTGCGCTATGGTTAGCTCAGCGCTAATCAAGAATCCCCAAGGAATCCCAAGAATTCTTGTTATACGTTCGTTCCAACCTTCAACCCGTTTTTCTAAGTTCATTGATATTGAATCAATCGAACGAACTTCTAACACTTGTTCTACTTTTGGAAGACCTTGTGTTATATCACCAGATCTCGATTTTTCATATATAAATGTAACTAAGGTATCTCCTTCGTAAAGGATTTCCCCATAATGGCCATGAACGGTTGCTCCTGGAGTAGCCAAATAGGGCTTTGCAGATCTTATTACTAAAGAGTCAACATGAACAATTAGAACCTGACCCGATTTTAGATGTGGTCCATACTTAGATATACATACATTTTCACAAAAAAACTGTCCAAGGCTAATTATCGTCGATGTTTCTTCACAATAATCGTGATGGAAAAAATACCAATTCCGATTGAATGGATGAAAAATCATGTTACTGGATGGATTGGGATTATAAATCCTCCCATTATCATCCATTAAATAATATTTAAGTATTTGGAAAGTCTGTTTTAAATTGTCAAGCAGCGAATGTTTATTTACCAAGATCTGATTATGAGTTATTAAATAGTAAAATGAAAAAAAATTCGTAATTTTAGGGACAATTCCTAAAGGACCCAACGAATTCCTAATTGGAAGTAGTGGATCCCTTTTATTTGATTTTTTTGTCACATTGTTGTTATATTTCAAATCGTTGAGTGGACCTATTCGAGAACAATTAGATGATGACAAAGTTATCAAAGATTCGCATTCCTTATTTCTATTCACCAACGTACGAATAGTTCCTTGATGCCAGGTAAGTGATTGTTTAATCCTTACCTTGGAATAAAAAGGATTGAGATTGGTACGATCTGATCCATTAGCGGGAATTAATCCTGCCGGATCATTCCTTTTTCTGGTATACAAAATGAGGGACTTCACTAAGTCCATTCTTATGAAATCTCGAATCAGATCATTTACCCTTACCTCAACAAAGGATGCATGAACCTCCTCTATGGAAGAACCCTTTTTGTCTTGGTCCCAATTCAATACTAAACAAGTTCGAACTAATTGAATATTTGTATGAGAAATTCCGCGAATTGGTTTACCATTTCCAGAAAGGATATAATTGACAACTCGAAGTTGCACATGATCCCTTTCCTGCAAGGGATCATGGGGGAAAAGCGTTGCTAAATTTAGCCCGTCCGCCGTTTCATATGTGACTACGGGTCGAACCAAAACAAAATACTTTTTTTTGGTGGGTGTGATCCGTTGGACATAGATCCAATTTTTTGATTCCTTAGAATTTTTTTTTCCCGTTCCTAGTGGTATCAAGATGCCGCTGTGCCAGGATATCTTATCTGTCTCTCCAGGAAAATAGATATCCCCAGAAAATATTTTGAGTTCAATCTTTTTTTTTTTTTTCTCCACTCGGACCAATCCGCCTACTCGGCTTCTTATATTGAAAGTAATTCGTGTATCTACTCCAATGATACTATTGTTCCGTACCATTATAGAAGAAGATCCGGGTAAGATATGCACTTCCTCGGGAATGAAAAAAAATCGATCTATTTTCGTTTGGTATTTTGGCCTAAATTCTTTTGTTCTTCGATACTCAATCAAATCCTCTTTTTTGACGATTGAATCCACCTCTATAGTCCCATATTGAGTAATTCCTGAACTCTTTCTTCTGTATCGGGGATCATCGAAATAAGCAAGAATACTATTTATACGGAAAAGACCATTTATGGGTATTTCAATCGAGATACCCGAACGGGGTATTAGTTCTTTTTCTTGATTAGATTGTAATGGAATGATGAATCTATTTCTTCGCCTCTTTGCCAATAAATCAGAATTATCGTCGAGAATGGGGGGATATATGAAATTACAATGAACATTACATATGATTCGATCAGGTCCTGAATAATCAAGAACCCACTCCCCCTTTTTACCAGAAGGATCCGACCTAAACGATTTGTGTCTCACTTGATCATTAGTCACTGAAGGGTTAGAAATATATTTTCGTTCGGCAGAAAGAGAATGAATATTTATTTGATCTTGATCCTTGTGGAGCGAAAAAGGGACTATACTGGATCTGTACGGAACTCCAGATACTATCCACAAATGACTTGTTTTTGGTAAGAGATGAACATTACCATATGTATATTCGGGTGCATGGTACACAGCGATACTCCAGTGCATTTCTCCCTCTGAGTCAGAATAAATATGTTTTCGAACTCTCTCTTTAAAATTCAAGGTGGATGCTTCGGCGCGAATCTCAGCAATCACTTGTTCTGATTCTACATATTGATCATTTTTAACTAAAATCAAACTTTTTGGTGGAATATTCACATTATGTAGAAGATCTTGACCCTCAATAGTTACATATAGGTCTATATAACATAGAAAAGCAGGATACCCATGACGTGTACGTGTGGGATGAACCAAATCTTCATTGAATTTTATTTTTCCATTATCAGGAGCTCGTACATGTTCTGCAGTACCACCTGTAAATACTCCACCGGTATGAAAAGTTCTTAATGTTAGTTGAGTCCCGGGTTCCCCAATAGATTGACCCGCAATAATACCTACTGCTTCTCCCAATTCGACCAAGTCGCCATGAGTGGGACTACGGCCATAACATAATCGACAGATCCAAGATGTACTCCTGCAAGTAAAGGGGGTTCTAATAGATATTGGTTGTACTCGAAAGGTTATGAATCGATTAACAAGCCCA